AAACAAGTGGGTAAATGTGCAATATGTGACTCGCTTGGGGGAAGATCCTCTTATGTATAGTATCTCGTTAGACAACCACTATGTCTATACCACTTTTCATAGAAAGTGCATATACGTATAAACTTAACAAAACGACTTCTTCTTTGAACATTAAAGAGTGAATAAAAAATCTGGTCTTCTTCAGTACCCATCTATTAAGTCTGGCAAGAACCCGTTGATTGAAATAGAACATTTCGGAAGAATTTGGTTGGAATAAATTTACTATTATCGGGATCCCTTTCGAAATACAAAGATGGGAATCGGTGAAATATCTGTTTGATTGAAAAAGTATGATTCATATAATGTATTACTCCATTCGAATCCAATGGAATTCGAAATGAAAATCAAAAGATCTTTTGATTTTCATTTTTAATTTTAATAGTTCAAAACATGTTGCAGAACGATCTAGAAACCAATTGATACAGTTTAATTAATTAGTAATACTCCTAGAGTCCACTTCTTCCCCACACTACGAGTGAAAGGGAAAATGTAAATACTACCATTAAAGCAGCCCAAGCGAGACTTACTATATCCATGTGAATTATGTCCCCTTATTTCTATAAATATGAAGGAATTATTTCATTATTCCTCAATAATAATAGTATAGTGGAATCGATGGCATAGAGTCAAAAAAGGATTCTGACTGAATACTATTGATAACCCAATCCAATAAATCAACTCATTTTATAAAAAATTCTTTTATGATTTCGAATCAGGAAAGATGAAAGATAAGCAAAATACGTAGTAACATCTCGAGGGAATGTTACTAATGGAACATGTAGTAATAATAAGGTCCTTTTTTGTTGTTGATCTTCATTAAGTAAAAAGATAAATCACTATCTAATTTCCTATTTGATCGAATGCCTACCCTTTTCCGATTATCTCTGTGAAAAGTGGGGAGACAGTATATTCTTGATTAGGGGTTGCTGAAAAGAAATTCTTTATCTTTTTACCCCTTACTTTAACTTTAATTTAAATTATTTAAATTAAAAGTGAATTATCCGGCCAATTTAATATTGATTGGATACCTGAGCACTCAGAGATTCTCGCAAGTCCGTTGTATAGAAAGTATCTTCCACAACTATTAATTGTAATTGAATTTGATTTCCTATCAGGTATCCGGCTATCCAATCTAATTCAAGATCTAATCATTAGACACTACATTAGTAGTACAACGATTGGTGATTAGTAGTAGAAGGGAATCGCGAAGTCTTGATAACCCCTCTACCCTTAGAATATTTCCTTGAATCTAGGATTCAAGGATTTACAATCTTTTCGAAAATCCCCACCCGAATGCTTCGAATCAAATAAGTATCAACAGCCCCTTTCTTCTGCTTCTGATGAGAAATAATTCGGCGAGTTATATCAGCAGAATAGAAGAAGAAATTTCAAGTCTTTTGCAGGCGACACCCGGATTTGAACTGGGGAAAAAGGATTTGCAGTCCCCCGCCTTACCACTCGGCCATGCCGCCAAAACGATATACAAAATTGGTGAAATTTGTCCCGTATTACTGAACTGCTTTTTATTGTACTTGCATCGTGAGTTCCTTTTTTCTTAATCCCTTTCTTTCCTAAAAGAAATTCTTCCCCTCTTTTGATTTCGATTGGATTCGATCCGCCCTCGTATAGTATCTCAAAATAGCCAACTTCTCCCACTTTCTATTAAAAATAAAATGTGATTTTCATTTGCAAAAGTCAAAATTTATGACAAATTTGAACCATTAACTATTGACTGCGGAATGCGAATTCATGAACGGTTTGAATCTCAAAATTGGATTTTCTTTTCCTAATGACATAAGAAAATAGAAATTGATACATCAATATTGAGTTAAAAAACCCCTTTCAATTTCAATTATAACAACAATCATGAGTATATGTAAACCCCAGAGCAGGAACTCTTACACAGATGTCTATTATCTTATTTATATATGTTGCCTAGTAAGGAATTATCAGAAAATTTTCATATCTCAATTTTGAATTGAATAGAAAATAGAAATTTTCTTTTAATAGAGCACAACCCGTGTTGCCCCAAATAGAATGTCAATACAATAAAAGAGAAGAGGGATATTAATATCTGCATACGTGTTTAATAAATACAACTCTTCTTCTATTTCTATTTATATTAGAAACTTCACATATGTAATATCATAATAATGGTAGAAATTGAATCATTTTTTTGTTTTGATATTCTCTCCAAATTTCTATAACTTAATAAGTATAAGTGGTAAATTTTTTTCTAGGAATTTTTTATAAATTTCTTTCCATTTGTATCCATTCCAAATTTCAATAAAAAAAAATTTCAATTTAAATTTAAGTAGAAAACTCTTTTTATTTCTCCGTTCATACGTATTTCATACATTCTATTCCAGATATGGAGTTGAGTCAAATTTCATGTGATTCAGTAAACAGAATATAAATTCCATCGTTGCTAGATCATCTATATAATTCGGTGAAGAATAAA